GAATCTTTTTTTTTAATTGGTTAGGCGTTCAGTAACAAGTAAGAATAGGAATTTTTATTCGATAAACCAAAAAGAACAAAGAATGAAATAATTGGAATCACTAATGCATACATTGTTGTATTAGATCCAAATCTTAAGGTTCTTTCTTGACCTAACTAAAAAGATGCGCATTTCTAATATATTATATATATGAAAAATACAAAATAGAACTTCTAAAGCAAAAAAAAAAAATAGAAATTACTAGTCTTAGAATATAGTTGAACCAAAACACCTATTTTTTTGAGTGATCATGTGATAACTTTTTGTTCTCATTCATTCAAGATATTTAAGATATTATATGAGTGAACTCATTACGGAATCTAATTAGTTAAAATGAAAGTAAAAGTTTTATAAGATTAATGTTCGCTCTAAAATATATAGATTCGATCCAATAAAACAAATGATAAAAATAGGAATAATTTTCTAATTTGATTCCATAATGATTGGAAAAGAGTTAGTTTTATTTTAAAACGAAATTACACTACCCAGTTCTTATTATTCGTTTATAAGTTGAATTGAAAAATGATCCAAGAATGCATTTGCTGATTGCAAACGCGGTATGGGTAGATGTTACAGATGATGAATCAATTTTTTTATATAGTTGTGACTTTAGTGCTGTCTATAATGATAGATGACTCAAAAACTTTCAATTGGTTTTTTTCTCCTATTTTGCAAAAAAGGAAACTCAGGTAAGTGCTTTTTTATAAACATATGTATAAAAAGACCATATTTCATTTAGCTCCTTGATGCCTACCATAACTAGTTATTTCGGTTTTCTACTAACGGCTTTAACTATAACCTCAGCTCTATTTATTGGTCTGAGCAAGATACGACTTATTTGAAATTAATTGCACAAAATCTTTCCGCGAACTTCTGTGTATTTTTACCCCGTTAATTGCCAATTCTTGGTCATTGAGATTCATGGTAATTCGGATTAATATTTAGGTATAGATATTACCTCTTTTTTCTCCTTTCAAACAAATTGAAATGATTGAAGTTTTTCTATTTGGAATTGTGTTAGGTCTAATTCCTATTACTTTGGCTGGATTATTTGTAACTGCCTATTTACAATACAGGCGTGGCGATCAGTTAGACCTTTGATTAATTAACATCTCTTTTTTTGATTGACCTCCTCCTTTCTTTAATATCCAGGAGGTCAAATAAAGATTGCTGTTCCAGTTAGTGTTTCAGTCAAATTCTATCGAAGAAGATACAAATCACGCTCTGTAGGATTTGAACCTACGACATCGGGTTTTGGAGACCCACGTTCTACCGAACTGAACTAAGAGCGCTTTCTTCTTATAAAAGAAAAGACTGTAAAGAAAAGGATTGGCCCCAATACATATTGTATGCATACACATATAGTATCATCATAAGAATAAAAGATTCTATATGATATGTCCAACGTGAATTGATCTCAAAAAATCCCTCGTTACTGCTCAAAGGAGCAGTAATAGGTAGGGATGACAGGATTTGAACCCGTGACATTTTGTACCCAAAACAAACGCGCTACCAAGCTGCGCTACATCCCTTCCATTGGTCTACAGTGTCATTGTAGAGAATTCCTGTCTTGTTTTCCACATTGTTATTGCCTCTATTAAAATCTAGAATTTTTATGTCCATTTCGCCTTTTTGGTCTCATTTAACATATAATAATAGTAAAATACTTCTGGAACCCCTAGGAAAAATAAACGAGTCTTTTTGGGGAATAGTGGGGAAGAAAAGGACGTTTTTTCTGTATTTAACAAAAAGTAAATCTTATTTACTGGATGATTGTACATTTCAATATGTATTATCTTATGTATGTATTACTATAAAAGGAGGTTTTTCAATGCGAGATCTAAAAACATATCTTTCCGTGGCACCGGTACTAAGTACTCTATGGTTCGGTTCTTTGGCAGGTTTATTGATAGAGATTAATCGTTTTTTCCCGGATGCGTTGACGTTCCCCTTTTTTTCATTCTAGTTATTGACGTGGGAAAGAATAAAGAAGATTAGAGATACAATTAAATAAAGCCCCTTCTTTTCTCTTTTTTCCCTAGAAAAAGGGAGGAAAGAGAAAGAATATTACATTCAACAGCTGTGAGAGTCGGGTTCAGGTTGGAATTAAATTAATATGAATTTCTATGGAAGTCGAATACAAACTCTGGTTCTAGGAAAAGCGTATTCTAGACGATAATTATATGAAATACTGTACTGTTGAAATATAGTTTAGAAATCTTTCTATCGTATTTCCTATATTGATATATTGTAATGAAATCTTGCATAAGAGGATAGCTAGTTACAAATTTTTTCCTTCCTTTCTTCTTTTTCGTTTCGAATTGAAAAAGGAAGAGTTGAGTAAATGAAAAATCCAAAGGAGGTTGATGGCTAAGGGTAAAGATGTGCGAATACCGGTTCTTTTGGAATGTACCGCTTGTGTTCGAAACGGTGTTAATAAGGAATCAACGGGGATTTCCAGATATATTACTCAAAAGAACCGGCACAATACGCCTAATCGATTGGAGTTGCTAAAATTCTGTCCATATTGTAACAAACATACGATTCATGGGGAGATAAAGAAATAGATCGAACGAACCGAGCACCGGCGCCCTTATCTTTCTTACAAGTACAAGGAAAGGGCAAAAATGACATTATATATATAACATATTTAACATAGTTAAAGATAATTATAAACAAACCAAATCCTATTTATTTATTCTAATAAAAGATACGGCTGAAATAGGATTTTAGGGATAAGAAATAAACTAACCAAACCATGGAAAAATCTAAGCGAACTTTTCTTAAATCCAAGCGATCTTTTCGTAGGCGTTTGCCCCCGATCCAATCGGGGGATCGAATTGATTATAAAAACATGAGTTTAATTAGTCGATTTATTAGTGAACAGGGAAAAATATTATCTAGACGAGTGAATAGATTGACCTTGAAACAACAACGATTAATTACTATTGCTATAAAACAAGCTCGTATTTTATCTTTGTTACCTTTTCTTAATAATGAGAAACAATTTGAAAGAACCGAGTCGACCACCAGAACTCCCAGTCTTAGAGCCAGAAAAAGATAGGTTTACTCTTTCTTCACTTGAATTCAAATGCCCATCCGAACTCAAACGCGGATTTCTTTTTTGTTGGAAAAATCCAAGAATCCGGATTGAAGTCTCGTGTCGTAAGAAAAAAAAGAATAATCTGGGAAGAATAAAATTTTTTATTGAACGTGTTGATTCATATTTATTTTGACTACTTTCTGATATTTTATCATATTCTAATTCTATTCATTTTTATTCGATCTTCCCGGAGTTCATTCTCCGGGCAACTCCGTTTAACCGGTGGATTCTTTCCAACCTACTTCTTTTATGATCTCATTGGAAATCATATAAAGACAATTCCTATTTGATATAGCTATTTGTGCAAGTATTTTACGATTAAGAAGCAACTGTCTCTTGTACAGATCATTTATTAATCTACTATAACTATAGCATACCCCCCTTTCACGAATTGCTGCATTTATTCGAGTGATCCACAAACGACGAAAGTTTATTTTTTGCCTATCCCTATCCCGATGAGCCGAAACCAAAGCTCTTATTTTTTGTTGAGTAATAGTTCGAGTAAGTCTTGAATGAGCCCCCCGAAAGCTTGATGCAAATAAACGAATTTTTGTTCTACGTCTCCGAGCGATATATCCCCGTCTAATTCTGGTCATTGAATAAATGAAACTTTAACGAATAACTAATAGATTTCCTTTCTTTCAGTTATTCTTTTGCCCCTTTCCTAGTATATTAATAACAAAACGGATTTTTCCAATGTATAAACTAAAAATTCCAATGGCTTTCGCTACTATAACCTTCCCAACCACGATTTTTTATTTTTTTATAGGCATTTCACCTCGAAATACGAAATTGTACTATACTAGGTTAAAAAAAAAAATAGCAATGATAACTAAATAGTGGATTCCATCGTTTCTATGGTTACTTCTTAAACGGTGAGGTCTTCTCTATACACCGGAGCCCTTACTTCATTTAATCAATGTTATTGCTAACTTGTATAGTTCACATTCTTTGGCTCTACCCATGAATTATCCAGTAATAGGTCTTTCACAACGAGCTCTACCTATACAGTAACGGTATTTAATTATGAAAGTTGGCTGGGTAGCTGACCCTGTTAGTCCGTTCTTGCAAGAGGGGTCTATGTTACTAAGATTTCCTCCGCTTAATGGATAACCATTTGCTACCAATGGAGAATTACTTCTCATCTTGAATTGAGGTGAGTGGTTTTACACCAATAGAAACCATAAATTTCATACACAATAAAAGGGATATGACCCCATTTTCTTATTTTTAGATAGTAAATGTAGTTTGTTTTTCCGTTCTATCCTATTTGATCATTGATATTCGAACATTGTTCTCTTTCCTTTGTTCTAGTTTATGATCTGAACGAGTCGCACATACACCCTAGTACATGTTCCTCGACGCTGAGGGCATCCCCGAAGCGCGGGGGATTTTGTGACATTTCTGATTGGCTGTCTTGTATTTCTAATAAGTTGTTTAATCGTTGGCATGTTGAATCATATACATAATGGGCTGGTTTAGATCGATCCTAACCGTATGATTATGAATGACTTTTATTCAATAGAATAGAATCGATAAATCAATAGAATCATCAATCAATAGATAGTAAATAAATAAAAGTCATAGAATATTAAACGCGGCAGGGTTCATTTTAAATCACGAATTGACGCGAAATTCAGGCTATTTATTGTCATTCAACCGCTACAAGATCAACAATTCCATAAGCTTGGGCCTCTGTTGCTGACATAAAAATATCTCTTTCCATGTCTTCGGATACAACCCAGAAGGGTTTCCCCGTTCTTTGTACATAAACCCTTGTCAGGGTTTCACGTAGTTTCAGCAGTTCTCCCACTTCCAGGATGAATTCTCCCGTTGCTACTTCAGAAAAAGAACCAGC